ACGCGCTACCAAGCTGCGCTACATCCCTCCAATTGGTCTACAGTGTCATTGTATAGAATTCCTGTTTTGTTTTCCACATCGTTATTTCCTCCATTGATATATACAATTTATATGGGCATTTCGTCTTTTTGGTCCCATTTAACATATAATAATAGTAAAAGAAAAGTCTTATATACGTATGAAATACGGAACGGAACCTGTCGTAAAAATAAATGAGTAGTTTTCGGGAATGCTCGGGAAGAGAGGAGCGTTTTTTTATGTTTTAAGAAAAAATTTTATTTACTGGATAGTTGTACATTTCAATTTTAATTAGGGATTCCGTGTACAAGGTTCTTAACTGCATATGCATCTGATCATTTATGTATTACCATTTTAGATTACAATAAAAGAAGGAAGGAGATTTTTCAATGCGAGATCTAAAAACATATCTTTCCGTGGCACCGGTATTAAGTACTCTATGGTTCGGGTCTTTAGCAGGTCTATTGATAGAGATTAATCGTTTTTTCCCAGATGCATTGACATTCCCCTTTTTTTGATTCTAGTTATTGATACGGTACCAAATAACGGAGATTCGAGATACAATTAAATATTTGTAACTAATCCTTTGCCCCCTTTTTTCTCTTTTTTCCCTTTTTCCTTTTAGAATAAGAGGGAGGAAAGAGAAAAAAAGAAAAGGTGTATTCAACAGCTTCGAGACTTGGGTTCAAGTTTGAATTTAATAAATTATTCAATTCAAAAATTAACTAGGGATGGAGGTAGAATAAACAGGGTGGGACCTAGATCTAGGACAAGACTCTTATACAAGGTACTTAAATGTAAATGAAATACTGTGATTTGAATTTGAAATAAAGTTTAGAAATTTTTTTAGTATATTGATTGCAGCGAAAGTTTTCATAATTGGATTTCAAGTTAATAACTTCTATTTATCCTTCCTTCCTTCTTCTTCGTTTCGGATCGAAAATAGAAGAGTTGAGTAAATCAAAAATCCAAAGGGGGTTCATGGCCAAGGGAAAAGATGTCCGAATAACGGTTATTTTGGAATGTACCGGTTGTGTTCGAAACGGTGTTAATAAGGTATCAACGGGTATTTCAAGATATATTACTGAAAAGAATCGTCACAACACGCCTAATCGATTGGAATTGAGAAAATTCTGTCCATTTTGTTACAAACATATGATTCATGGGGAGATAAAGAAATAGATCGAATCGAGCACTTGTATGTAACCCTTCCAAGGAAGGGTAAAAATGACATTTCTATATAGAACATAGTTAAATATTCTATATATAACATAATTAAATATAAACAAACCAAATCCTATTTATTCTAATTCATTTTAGATCCGACCGAAATAGGATTTTCGGGATAAGGAATAAACTAAACAAACCATGGATAAATCCAAGCGGCCTTTTCTTAAATCCAAGAGATCTTTTCGTAGGCGTTTGCCCCCGATTCAATCGGGGGATCGAATTGATTATAGAAACATGAGTTTAATTAGTCGATTTATTAGCGAACAAGGAAAAATATTATCTAGACGGGTGAATAGATTGACCTTGAAACAACAACGATTAATTACTATTGCTATAAAACAAGCTCGTATTTTATCTTTGTTACCTTTTCTTAATAATGAGAAACAGTTTGAAAGAACCGAGTCGACCACCAGAACTGCGGGTCTTCGAGCCAGAAATAAATAGGCTTACTCTTTCTTCACTTGACTAAAAAAAAGTAAAATCCGAACTCAAACGCAGATTGATGTTTTGTTCGAAAAATATGAAAAATATGGATTTAATTATCGTGTCGTAAGAAAAAAAAAAGAATCGGGCAAGAATAAAGATTTTTTTTGAGTGTGTTCATTCAGTTTTACTATTTTTTTATCATATTTATTTTGACTTTACCCTCCCGGAGTTCATTCTCCGGGGAACTCCGTTTAAATTATTCCGGTGGATTCTTTCCAATGTACTTCTTTTATGATCTCATTGGAAATCATATAAAGACAATTTTTATTTGATATAGCTATTTGTGCAAGTATTTTACGATTAAGAAGCACCTGTTTCTTATATAGGTCGTGTATTAATCTACTATAACTATAGGATACCCCTATTTCACGAATTACTGCGTTTATTCGAGTGATCCACAAACGGCGAAAATTTATCTTTTGCTTATCCCTATCCCGATGCGACGAAACCAAAGCTCTTATTTTCTGTTGAGTAATTGTTCGAGTAAGTCTTGAATGAGCCCCTCGAAAGCTTGATGCAAATAAACGAATTTTTGTTCTACGTCTCCGAGCTATATTTCCCCGTCTAATTCTGGTCATTGAATAAATGAAACTTTGACGAATAACTAATAGATTTCCTTTCTTTCAGTTATTCTTTTTCCCTTTCCTAGTCTATTAATAACAAAGCTTTTTTCCAATGTATAAACTAAAAATTCCAATGACTTTGGCTACTATAACCTTCCCGACCGCTATTTTTCTTTTTTCTAGACATTTCACTTCGAAATAAGAAATTTCATTTTACTAGGTATCAAAATAGAATATATAAAAAATATAAATGGATAAAGAAATAGTGGCTTCCTTCGTTTATATGGTTACTTCTTAAACGGTGAGGTTTTCTCTATACACCGGAGCCTTTACTTCATTTAATCAATGTTATTGGTAACTTGTATAGTTCACATTCTTTGGCTCTACCCATGAATTATCTAGTAATAGGTCTTTCACGATTAGATCTACTTACACAGTAACGGTATTTAATTATGAAAGTTGGCTGGGTAGCTAACCCTGTTAGTCCGTTCTTGCAAGAGGGGCCTAAGTTTTATGTTTTTATTTTTAAGTAGGATTTTCTCCGCTTAATGGATAACCATTTGCTACCAATGGAGAATTGCTTCTTATCTTAAATTGAGGTGATTGGATTTGCACCAATGGAAACCATAAATTTCATACACAATAGAATGGATAGATTTTTTTTTATACTGAATTGAACGGACTTCTTTTTCTATTCTATCCTATTCCCCGGTACTGATCATTGATACTAGAAAAGGTTTTCTTTCTTTTATCCCAGCTCATGATCTGAACGAGTCGCACATACACCCTAGTACATGTTCCTCGACGCTGAGGGCATCCCCGAAGCGCGGGGGATTTTGTGACATTTCTGATTGGCTGTCTTGTATTTCTAATAAGTTGTTTAATAGTTGGCATGTTGAATCATATCATATAAATAATGGGCTGGTTTAGATCGATCCTAACCTGATGATTTTTAATTACTTCGATTTAATTTTCTAGTAAATTCAGCAAAAATAGAAAATAGGAAATCGAGAATTTGCGCGAAAAAATCCGGGCTTTTCACTCAACCACCGCTACAACATCAACAATTCCATAAGCTTGGGCTTCTGTTGCTGACATAAAAACATCTCTTTCCATGTCTTCCGAGACAACCCATAAGGGTTTGTCCGTTCTTTGTACATAAACCCTCGTGAGGGTTTCACGCAGTTTTAGCAGCTCTTCCGCTTCCAGGATAAATTCTCCCGTTTGTGCCTCATAAAAAGAACTAGCAGGTTGATGAATCATTACCCTGATGGTATAACAAAAGAGGGGTTCCTCTATTTTGCATGATGAATAGAAAAGAAAGATAAAGAATAAAAATAAAAAAAGATAGAATTGAACAACCACAACCGTACGGGCATCTTTTATGCATTGCATACGGCTCTATAATAAAATTGACCTTTACCTTCCATCAACGAAAAAAATAGGATCTATCAGACCCAGATCGGTAAATGATCAAATTACCACCCTTCCTTTCGTAGGAGTTCAAAAATACTATGATGGTTCCGTTGCTTTATATATATTTTTTATTTATTACTTTATATATATTTTTTATTTATTATTAAGATTATTTGGTTTGTCTGTGTTTCAGCAATCCCAAAGTTGCTTTTTGTAAAATTAAGGAAAAAAATAATCTTTTTTTTATTTCGAACTCTTTCAGAATACAACTAAGCCCCCGGTGTGAAAATAAAAAAGTTTGTGACGCTGAACTGGAATCTCCAATATAAAAAACAGGAAATACCTTTTATCTCATACTACTCTCTCGATACATAATCAAATGTTTTGAAAAAACAATAAAAATTTTTTTATTTTGATATCGAATTCAAAGTGCCATGCTATTATTACTTAATATTCATATGGCGAAGGCATAGTCTTATTTTTTTCTCTCAAATAAAAACCTCATTGGCGCCGAGCGTGAGGGAATGCTAGACGTTTGGTAATTTCTCCTCCGGCCAAGATAAAAGATCCCATTGAAGCGGCTAATCCCATGCATATTGTCTGTACATCTGGTCGCACAAATTGCATTGTATCATAAATAGCCACTCCAGGGATAACCCATCCGCCGGGAGAGTTTATAAACAAATAGAGATCTTTGGTATCATTCTCTATACTGAGATATACCATAAGACCAATAAGTTGGTTCGAGATCTCGCTATCAACCTCTTGTCCTAAAAAAAGTAATCTTTCTCGATAAAGTCGGTTGATTAGGGTAAAATTATATCCCTTACGAACCGTACAGGCGCCTTTTGGTGCATACGGTTCAACAAAAAATTGCAAAAAAAAAGAATCAATGTGCAGATTCCAATCCTCTTTCTTTTTTTATATTCGTAGAAGGCTCTTTCTGACTTCTAACGAAAGGACTTTTCTTCGATTTTTAAAAAAAGACAGGTTTTTGCTCCTTTTCGTATAATATTCTTGTATTCGTGTAATAGAAAAATAATAGAAAATAAAAAAAAAAAAGAAGTCACTAAACTTATCGAATTAACTTCTTATTGATATATTGTTTCATCGAGATCTAATCCAAATCACAATGTCGTTTTCTTGTTCCTGAATGGGCCCTGTTAATCTTTTTAGGTTTATGCTCTACTCCGGGTAAGGATACGCCCGATTTTTATTTGTACATATAGGACAAATGATTCCATTACCACTTCTTTTTGTTATGACTTCCCCCCTTTTTCAATTTTT